TGTTACTAATACAGTCTAGCCTCTGTTCTTCCTTAGATCCCTTGTTTCACTCCGATAGTATCATAGATCGGGATCGATGCAGAGGAAATGAATGCATTTCCATACTATAAGCTAGGCTATAAGTAAGTGGAATAGATAGAACATAATCTGGATCATGCCACATCACTTATTCTACTGGATCTTACGGAGCCTGCTCATGCACGAGACATGATTCGGGTCTGATCATAGAAAGGATTCTCCTCAAGCGAACCAGCCTATCCTGGGGGTATTTACACGGTGGTTGGAACAGAGACACATTTGGTTGTGAATTCCAATGTGGCGGATAAAATCATATATCTGCATGGCCCAATCAATAGTTCAAGTCACACACTCCCATAATCCATCTCTCTTCCGAGAATTCACTTCAACTATTCGTATCAAATAAAAAATACTTCGGAGTTGAAGGGAAATATCCAAATAACATGTCTTATTATTTTCAATAATACATATTTGTAGCAATGAAATACTATTGTTCCTACCCAAAATGATATATGATCTATTCTATAAAGGACCTGAAATACCCTGTTTACGTATCATTGGAAAGTGCATTGACATAAATACGGCAGTAAGAAGAGGTAATACAAAAGTGTGTAAACTATAAAAACGGGTCAAAGTGGATTGACCCACACTAGCACTTCCGCGTAATAACTCTACCAAAGGCGATCCTATGACAGGGATAGCCTCAGGTACGCCGGTCACGATTTTGACTGCCCAATAACCAATTTGGTCCCGAGGTAAGGAATAACCAGTTACGCCAAAAGATGCAGTCAATACAGCTAGAACCACACCCGTAACCCAAGTCAACTCGCGAGGTTTCTTAAATCCACCTGTGAGATAAACGCGAAATACGTGCAGGATCATCATTAGGACCATCATACTTGCTGACCATCGATGAACTGATCGGATTAACCAACCAAAGTTGGCTTCAGTCATTATGTATTGAACAGAGGCAAAAGCCTCTGTAACGGTCGGACGATAGTAAAAAGTCATAGCAAAACCCGTAGCTACTTGTACTAAAAAACAAGTAAGTGTGATCCCTCCTAGACAATGAAATATGTTGACATGAGGAGGAACATATTTACTAGTTATATCATCTGCAATCGCCTGAATCTCGAGACGCTCCTCGAACCAATCATATACTTTATTGAGATAGGTAAACCAAGGATACTCCCCCCTCGGAGAACCGTATATGAGAATTTCATCTCGTACGGCTCAAGCGGAAACACCCCAATACTGGTTCCAACGGATATGGAATAGAAAGTTTGGTTTGAAACTTTTTAGCCACTTGATTCAATCTTCCCTGAGGATACGAAAGAACTAAAAGCCGGAATCTCTTTTTTGTGATGATAATGCCACAATATCAAGTTGGCTCATTCATCTTTATGTCGATCGTTACAGGCCTCTTGAATGTTCTCTTACCCTATACCCTATTTCTTGTTTTTGTTTGTGCGTAATGCAGATTGACTATTGAATTGATAGGAATTCTCTTGTTGAAACCTTATAAATCGATTGAAACCTCAGATTCATACTAGAACCACGATGATTCAACAAAGCCCCAATCAAAGCCAAAGGTTCTCTGAGTAAAAACCGTTTGATCATCATTTATTTAATGTTTAATGTTTAATGAAAGGGTGTAATGACTAAAAATCCAGAGAAACAATTGTTCGATTTATGAAATACCTCTTTGCAAATTTTTTGGAGTCCGGTCGCGAGGTCTGAATAGTAGGTATGAATCATAGTTCAAATATTTCTTAATCTATTCTATTCCATAGAATCCGTGCTGCAGATACTCGAATGAATATCCGACGAGGTAGAACCATCTCTATCGAGATGACAGGCCCATTCTCTGTACTATCAATAGGATCACTTATCACAAGTCACACACTCATATTCCGGAAATACCGAAACAAAATAATTCCACGGTCGAACTACCAGAAAAACCTAGAAAGGCGAATCGAATCCTAAGTGATTCATTTTTGATTGAAAAGCTAGGACTTGATGGTTCTTCTGGACCTAACTTACTGAAATTCCATCCAGTAAAACGGAAGAATTATAAATCTCCAAAATAATAGATAGGAATATCGCAAATAGAGCCATTGCGACACCCATAAAGGGAGTAGTTCCCCATCCAGGAGCTACTTTACCATATTCTGAATTCAATGGTTTTAATAAATCCCCTACAATTGTTCGTCTTGGCCCAGATCTGCTGGAACTACCCTCAATGGTTTGTGTAGCCATAAATCCTATTGCATTGGTTGTGAGATCTGTTGACTTTGTATACCATTCCATTGTAAATAAACGATCTTATCGTAGATCCATCGTGGTCTTGAAATTACCTAATAATGGAAACAGCAACCCTAGTCGCCATCTCCATATCTGGTTCACTTGTAAGCTTTACTGGGTACGCCTTATATACCGCTTTTGGGCAACCCTCTCAACAACTAAGAGATCCATTCGAAGAACACGGGGACTAGTTGAAATAATGAACCTCCCAATATGGGGGGTTCATTATTTCAATTGAGATAATGAAAAATCATTTCATCTTTTTATTCGGAACCTTAGGCGGTTCTCGAAAAAAGATGGCGAAAAAAATTATCCCTAGAGTCGAGACTAACAGGAATGTATAAACCAATGCTTCCATAGATTCGATCGTGGTTTACAATTATAGCTTCCACACCTGTTCATTTGGGATCATTTCCCAGAAAAAAAAAAAGGGGCAAGAGTCAAAGAAAAGGCGTTGATTCGAATCAATATTTTTCCGGTACCCTAACCCTATACCAATACCAATCAAAAAAATAGAGGCGAAACATAACAGAGCAATGTTGTATCAGACTACTTGTCTCCTTGTAGTTGGATCTCCAAGTTTTTGGAATGCTCCAAATTCCACTTGAGCATCCAAATCTGGGTCAATACCGGCAAAAACATCTCTGAACAAGGTTCTAGCGCCGTGCCAAATGTGTCCGAAAAAGAAGAGCAAAGCAAACGAAGCATGTCCAAAAGTGAACCAACCTCTTGGACTGCTACGAAAAACACCATCGGATTTCAAAGTAGCACGATCTAATTCAAAAATTTCACCCAATTGGGCACGTCTAGCATATTTTTTCACAGTAGCCGGATCGCCATAACTGACTCCATTGAGTTCGCCACCATAGAACTCAACAGTTACACCTACTTGTTCGACACTATACTTGGATTCCGCCCTTCTAAAAGGAACATCGGCTCTCACAATTCCGTCTCCATCTACCAAAACCACTGGAAATGTTTCAAAAAAAGTGGGCATACGTCGTACAAAAAGCTCATGCCCATCTTTATCTCGAAAGATGGGGTGTCCTAACCATCCAACAGCTATTCCATCTCCGTTGTCCATTGAGCCCGCTCTGAATAATCCTCCCTTCGCCGGATTATTACCGATGTAATCATAAAAAGCTAGTTTATCGGGAATTTTAGACCAAGCTTCTGATAAGCTCAGATTTTCGGCTAGCCCGGTACCAACTCTTCGATATATTTCTTGCTGGAAGTATCCCTGATCCCACTGATAACGAGTGGGACCAAATAATTCGATCGGAGTCGTTGCTGAACCGTACCACATAGTTCCAGCAACAACGAAAGCCGCAAAAAACACAGCAGCTATACTACTGGAGAGGACAGTTTCAATATTGCCCATACGTAATCCTTTGTATAGACGTTGGGGTGGGCGGACACTAAGATGGAATAGACCTGCTAATATACCCAAAGTCCCCGCTGCAATATGATGAGAAGCTATTCCTCCCGGAACAAAAGGATCAAAACCTTCCGCGCCCCACGCTGGATTTACAGATTGCACTTTTCCGGTTAGTCCATAAGGATCAGACACCCATATTCCAGGACCATACAAGCCTGTTACATGAAATGCGCCAAACCCAAAGCAAGCCACCCCTGAGAGAAATAAATGAATTCCAAAGATCTTGGGCAAATCCAAAGAGGGTTTTCCCGTACGTTCATCACAGAATATTTCTAGGTCCCAGTACACCCAATGCCAGATAGCTGCCAAGAAGCACAGGCCAGAAAACACAATATGTGCCCCGGCCACACCCTCGTAACTCCAAATACCCGGATTCGTTATAGTTCCTCCGGTGATACTCCATCCACCCCATGAATTGGTTATTCCTAAACGAGTCATGAAGGGTATAACGAACATACCTTGTCTCCACATTGGATCAAGAACGGGATCAGAGGGATCAAAAACCGCTAATTCGTATAGAGCCATCGAACCGGCCCAACCAGAAACTAGAGCTGTATGCATTATATGGACAGAAAGCAACCGACCAGGATCATTCAATACGACGGTATGAACACGATACCAAGGCAAACCCATGGAACTACCCCTTCATCAAAGAAAAATGACACTATGTAACTTTATCGCATTGGAAAAGACTATGCTACGGCCCTCACCTTTTCAGTAGATTATCTCGGAGCAAGGGTTAATATTTATTCCCTTTCGTTGGTAATAGTAATAATGGAACGATTCCATTCGTAGGAACAAAGAGAAGCAGATCTATTCTATACCCGATAAGTACCAATACGCAATGGTGGAATTGGACCATTTTTTGTGAGCGAATGCATAGATACTTGTTCATCATTCGAACGATCCATTCGTCAGAATTTTCATTTATTCATTGCGCCTTTCTACATGAATCTTCCATTCTATGGATAGAATCCAATAAACGGCAATATCATGAAGACAATAAAACCATTGTTACGTCTCCGCATCAAAGTGAAGTATAGTACTTATTTTTCTTGAATTTAATGCCCATTGGTGTTCCAAAAGTACCTTTTCGGAATCCTGGAGAGGAAGGTGCAGTTTGGGTTGACGTATAGTGCGACTTGTCAGACGTATTGGGTCATATGGGATTCCCCCGTTCTCTCCCCCGATTGAGATATCCTCTCTTTCGCCCAAGAAAGATTGATTGAACCATCAAATCAATAATTTGGAGCGTGAAGTGCAATTAGATCAATTAATTCCGTTTTGGGGATTGGGGATAAATATTCTAAATTAGAATAATCTATGGTTGGCTTGGACCAATAAGCTGAAGTATCCAGGCTTCGTTCAGAAAATACCAAATTGGTAATATATGTATGATTACCACTTGTATCATTAATGATTCCTATTTATACCATATGAGTGATCTCAAACTGCCAATCAATGAAGTAATACGATGAATACATCGAAGATTGGGCAGAAGAAAAGTCGTAAAGAAGTGGTACTGGGATCATTTGTCCTATATGTGCAAATAGAATTCGGGCGGATCTTTACCCGGAGTAGAGCATAAACCTAAAAGAATTGAAGAGGCCCATTCAGGAACAAGAAAATGACATCGTGGTTTGGATCTCGATGAAACAATACATCAATGAGAGGGTAGTTCAATAAGTTTAGTGAATTCTTTTTTTTTATAGGTTTTATAGGGGGGCGAACAAAAACTCATGTTTCTTGGAAAATGGAAGAAAAAACAAACCCCTTCCTCAGGAAAAAGCCTGCTATGAAAAAAGAAAAGAAGAAATAGGGCTGGAAGGGCTGGAATCGACACATTGATTCTTTTCTTTTTCGCAATTTATTGAACCGTATGCATCGAAAGGTGCGTGTACGGTTCCTAAGGAATACAATTTTGTCCTAATCAACCGACTTCATCGAGAAAGATTACTTTTTTTAGGCCAAGGGGTTGATAGCGAAATCTCGAATCAACTTGTTGGTCTCATGGTATATCTCAGTATAGAAGATGATACCAGGGATCTCTATTTGTTTATAAACTCCCCCGGCGGATGGGTAATACCAGGAATAGCTATTTATGATACTATGCAATTTGTGCCACCAGACGTACATACAATATGCATGGGATTAGCCGCCTCAATGGGATCTTTCCTCCTGGCCGGAGGAGAAATTACCAAACGTCTAGCATTCCCTCACGCTTGGCGCCAATGATTTTTGATTTGAGAGAAAAAAGAAGACTATGCCTTCGCCATATGGAATATTAAGTAATAATAGCATGGCACTTCTAGTTCGATATAAGCAAACCCCTCTTGCTTTTTAATAAATGAAATTATGTATCGAGATAGTAGTATGAAACAAAGGTTATTTCTGATTTGTTCTTATGTATCGGGGGTCCATTTCAGCGTCACAAACCTTTTTTTTTGCTTCCACACCAGAAGTATCTTTCCGATATTGATGAAAGAGAGGGCGAAAATGAAAAAAAAAAAAAAAAAAAAGATTTTTTTTTTCTTATTTGAGCGGATCAGAAAGAAACTTTGGGATTGCTGAATTACAGAAGAGATAAATATAGAAAGCAACAGAACCATCATAGTATTTTTGGCTCCTCCGAGGGGAAGGGTGGTAAATGGATCATCCAACGCTCCGAGTCTGATAGATTCTAGTTGTCTCTTTCTTCGATGGAAGGGGAAGGATAAATTCCATTGCAGAGCCGTATGCAATGCACAAAAGATGCCTGTACGGTTGTTCGATTCTATCTTTTTTTTTTTCTTCTTCTTATTCTTTATCCCTTCCTTTTCACCCGATCATACCAGATAGAGGAACCGTTCATTATGTTATATCATCAGGGTTATGATCCACCAACCTGCTAGTTCTTTTTATGAGGCGCAAACAGGAGAATTTATCTTGGAAGCGGAGGAGCTACTGAAACTCCGCGAAATCATCACAAGAGTTTATGCACAAAGAACCGGCAACCCTTTATGGGTTGTATTCGAAGACATGGAAAGGGATGTTTTTATGTCAGCAACAGAAGCCCAAGCTCACGGCATTGTTGATCTTGTAGCGGTCGAAAATACCGGAGATTTCGCGTAAATCAGTAATTCCATTTCGAATCATAATCTAATTCGAATCAACCGTGATTCGAGATTTTATCTCCTTCCACGGGTCAAAGTCAAATATTAAACGGAAGTCATTTATAAGCATTCGGTTAGGATCGATCTAAACCAGCCGATTCTGTATACGATTCAGAATGCCAACTATTAAACAACTTATTAGAAACACAAGACAGCCAATCAAAAATGTCACGAAATCCCCCGCTCTTCGAGGATGTCCTCAGCGTAGAGGAACATGTACTAGGGTGTATGTGCGACTCGTTCTGTTCAGATCATGGGCTGGACAAAATAGACAAATTTTCCAGTACCAATGAATAGGATAGAATGGAATAACTCCATTCACTATCTAAAAAAAATCTATCATATACCTCTATTGTGTATGGAATTTATGGTTTCCATTGGTGCAAATCCAATCGCCTCGATTTGAGATGAGAAGCAATTCCTCATTGGTAGCAAATGGTTATCCATTAAGCGGGGGGAAATAGTATTCAAAAAGCAGAAAGATTATGCTCCTATTCTTGCAAGAACGGACTAACAGGGTCAGCTACCTAGCCAACCTTCATAATTAAATGCCGTCACTGTATGGATAGATCTCATTGCGAAAAGACCTATTATCTGGATAATTCATGGGTAGAGCCAAACAGTGTGAACTGTACAAGTTCACAATAACATTGATTAAATAAGGGAGGGGGCTCCGGTGTATAGAAAGGGCCTCACCGTTTAAGAAGTAACCATAGAAACGATGGAACCCACTATTTATCCATTTACTCCCCATTTACTATTTATTTTATACCTAGTATCTAGTACCGGTACAATTTCTTATTTCGAGATGAAATGCCTGGAAGAAATAGCAAATCGTGGTTGGGAAGGTCATAGTAGCAAAAGCCATTGGAATTTTTATTTTATACATCGGAAGAATCTGTTTTGTTATTAATAGACCAGGAGAGGGGAAAAGAATGACTGAAAGAAAAGAAATCAATTAGTTATTCATCAAAGTAAAATTGGATAAAATGATCAGAGTTAGGCGCGGATATATAGCTCGAAGACGTCGAACAAAATTTTTTTTATTTGCATCAACCTTTCGGGGAGCTCATTCAAGACTTACTCGAACTACTACTCAACAGAAAATGAGAGCTTTGGTTTCCGCTCATCGGGATAGAGGCAGACAAAAGAGAGATTTTCGTCGTTTGTGGATCACTCGGATAAACGCAGTAACTCGCGAGAATGGGGGATCCTATAGTCGATTAATACATGATCTGTACAAGGGGCAGTTGCTTCTTAATCGTAAAATACCTGCACAACTAGCTATATCAAATGGGAATTGTCTTTACATGATTTCCAATGAGATCGGATCGGCAAATAAGGAGATTGGCAGGAGTTCGTCGGAATGATTTAAACGGAATTCCCCGGAGAATGACCTCCGGGAAAGTAAGGTAGAGTCGAAATTTATATGATAAGTAGTAGGAATGAACGAACACGTTTCAATAAAGAAAGATTTCTTCCCCTATTATTTCTTGTTTTTTTTTCTTACGACGTCAAATCTGAATCTCCGGCTTTTTCGAACAGAGCATCCATCTCAGTTCCGATTTTCGTTCTGATTCAATTGAGAAGTAGGCCTATTTTTTTTTTCTGGCTCTAGTACCTGTAGTTCTAGGGGTCGACTCGGTTCTCTCAAACTGTTTCTCATTATTAAGAAAAGGTAACGAAGATAAAATACGAGCTTGTTTTATAGCAATAGTAATTAATCGTTGTTGTTTCAAGGTCAATCTATTGACTCGTCTAGATAATATTTTTCCTTGTTCACTAATAAATCGACTAATTAAACTCATGTTTCTATAATCAATTCGATCCCCCGATCCAATTGGGGGCAAACGCCTACGAAAAGATCGCTTGGATTTACGAAAAGTTCGCTTAGATTTATCCATGGTTTATTCCTTCTCTCTAAAATCCTATTTCTCCATTCATTCAGATCCGCCCAAAACAAAATCGGATTGGACTTGTTCATATATATGTAATTCCTTCCCATTCCATCTATTTCTTTATCTCCCCATGAATTGTATGCTTGTAACAATAGGGACAGAATTTTATCAATTCCAACCTGCCGGGCGTATTGTGTCGATTCTTTTCAGTAATATATCTGGAAACGCCCGGTGATTTCTTATTGGCACCATTTTTGGCACAACTGGTACACTCCAAAATAACTGTTACTCTGACATCTTTCCCCGCGGCCATAAACCTCCTTTGGATTTTTAATTCACTCAACTCTTCTATTTTTGATACGAACCGAAGAAGAAGAAAGGAACGAAAAATAAAAAGTAAATAGAAGTTGCTAACTGGAAATGAGATTCATAATATGAAAGATTTCGTTGCAATCAATAGATTAATAAAATAATAAGTAATACAATTATTTCTAACTATCAATTATTATTCCTAATCCCAGTATTTCATTTAAGTATTTTGTATGATCTCGAATAGCCTGCCCTAGATCCACATTTCTATTTCTATTCTCCCCCTATTCATTCTATCCTTAACCCTAGTTTAGCCGAGGTTCAGGCGACTCTTATTCTTTACCTGTTCTTCCTGAACAACCGAAGAAAAAGGGGGGAGGAACTAGTCACATATAATTTATTCTATCTCTAATCTTCTTTATTTCTTTCCACGTCAATAACTAGAATGAGAAAAAGGGGAATGCCAACGCATCCGGGAATAAACGATTGATCTCTATCAATAGACCTGCTAAAGACCCGAACCATAGAGTAGCTAGCACAGGTGCCACGGAGAGATATGTTTTTATATTTCGCATTGAAAATCCTCCTTATTTTATTTTTATTGTAATACGTATATGATCAGATGCATATGTGGTTAAAGTGTGGTTAAAGATCGCTTTGATTTGTATGCGGAATCCATAACTAAAATGGATATATACAATGATCCGATAGATGAGATCTTCCTGTCCCTAAAACGTAAAAAGATGCCCCCTTCTTCCCGAACATTACCTATAAATATTTATTCTTTTATTTTATGAGACCAAAAAGAATAAATTACAAGAGAAATTGTATATAGATGGAGGAAATAATGATGTGGAAAACAAGACAGGGATTCTCTACAATGACACTGTACAACAAGTGAAAGAAAGGGATGTAGCGCAGTTTGGTAGCGCGTTTGTTTTGGGTACAAAATGTCACGGGTTCAAATCCTGTCATCCCTATTTATTACTTCTCCTATGGGTAGTAACGAGGAATCCATTAAGATCGATTCAAATTGAACATAATCGAATCTGTAGTTGTAGTGTAATGATACTATATGGATGCAAGATGTACTGGGGATACAAAAAGAATCCTTTTCTTTATAGCCATAGCCGTATCTTCTGTTATAAGAAAGCGCTCTTAGTTCAGTTCGGTAGAACGTGGGTCTCCAAAACCCGATGTCGTAGGTTCAAATCCTACAGAGCGTGATTCTGTTCTTCTTATGTTGAATCACAAGAAAATAACTTAATTTGAACTCCAACCAAAATTGGACCTCCTGCAGATCAAGGAGGAGGTCAATCAAAAAAAAAAAAGAGATGTTACTCAATCAAAGGTCCAACTGATCACCGCGCCTGTATTGTAAATATGCAGTTACAAATAATCCGGCCAAAGTAATAGGAATTAAACCTAACACGATTCCAAATAGAAAAACTTCAATCATTTCGATTTGTTTGAAAGGGTAGAAAAAGGGAGGTAATATCTATTCCTAAATATTACTCCGAATTACCCATGAATCTCAATGACCAAGAATTGGCAATTGATGCTGGAGGAAACTATAGAATATCTGGGATTTCACACAAATCTGCATTTTCATTTTTATGAATTGTTCATTCAATTCATTTCAAATAAGTCGTATCTTGCTCAGACCAATCAATAGAGCTGGGGTTATAGTTGAAGCAGCCAGTAGAAAACCGAAATAACTAGTTATAGTAGGCATGAAGGGGCTAAATGAGATACGTTCTTTTTATACATATGTTTATAAAGCACTTTCCTAAGTTTCCATTTTTGTTTTGCGAGATACGATGATAAGAAAAAGTCCCAATTGACAGAATCAATTGAAATTGAAAGTTCTTGATTCATCAGTCATTATAGACGCCACTAACAAAGATAGAGTGAGAGAAGAAAAACAAAATGGATTCATCATTTGTGACATCTATCGGCCCCGGGCTTCCGAATCAACAGATTCAGTGAACAACTCATGAGTAAAGTAATAGTAATACGAGCTGTATCATGTGACTTCATTTACAAATGAAATACTCTTTGAGTAACTATGGACTAAAAGAATTGGATTAGAAAATCATTCCAATTGTGATCATTTCTTTTCTTTTTCAATTGGATCCATTTTGGAATTTGGAACGAACGACCCAATAAGACCTTTGACTTGAACTCATTGGATTCAATATTAGAGTAGGTTGGTTGATTGCACATAATATCTCGAATGAAAAGAAAAAAAGTATTCCACGGTCTCTCGAAGAAAAAAAAAATCGGGTCCAACTCGATTCTAAAACGAGTAATTCCTACTATCCTTCTAGGTTCCACATTTTGTCTTTCCATATCATGGAGTCCTATCCTTGTAGATAGGTCAAGAAGGAACCTTTGGACCTAATGCAGCGCTCCCTACATTACGAATCTTGATTGCTCCAACTATTGTTTGTTCCATTTCCTTCATCGAATACTATCTGCTCTTGTACAACCAACGAATTACTTGAAATGAAAGGATTAGAATGAAAATACCTTTTCTACAAACATGAAAGGCATGAAAGGGGGGTTTTTAGATTTAGCATCCAATTGTGATAATATGAGAATTTCTTTCATGAATAATTAGAACCACCGACTCGCACTTTACACTTTATTTGATCAAGATTTGATCAAGATCTTTATCTTCATTCAGTTTCTATTCTGAAGTCAGTAATGGGAAACCTTATACTACAAACAAGAATTTTAGGAATTTTCTATTGAATGACATGTGGTTGTGCATAGACAAAGAACAAGAAAGGAATTATGTACCATTTTTTTTTTCGATACTGATTGAAACTGCATTGCTGTGTCAGAGGAAGGATAGCTATACTCATTCGGTATACTCTAAATGCACCCTTGGTACAATATTGACGATCTCACAAGGATGAAATATCAGTAGTTTTCCATTTACTGATCCCCATCTTTCACGGAATCGATCCCCCCTCTTTTGACTGTATATGTGGAGCTCGGCATGTCTGGAAGCACAGGAGAACGTTCTTTTGCTGATATTATTACCAGTATTCGATACTGGGTCATTCATAGTATTACTATACCTTCCCTATTCATTGCAGGTTGGTTATTCGTCAGCACGGGTTTAGCTTACGATGTGTTTGGAAGCCCTCGGCCAAACGAGTATTTCACGGAGAACCGACAGGGGATTCCATTAATAACTGGCCGTTTCGATCCTTTGGAACAACTTGATGAATTTAGTAGATCCTTTTAGGAGGCCTCAATGACCATAGATAGAACCTATCCAATTTTTACAGTGAGATGGTTGGCTGTTCACGGACTAGCGGTACCTACCGTGTTTTTTTTGGGGTCAATATCAGCAATGCAGTTCATACAACCATAAACCTAAAACCTAATAAAAAAAAAAAAAAAATTATAGAGCTACGACACAATCAAACCCGAACGAACAAAATGTTGAATTGAATCGTACCAGTCTCTACTGGGGTTTATTACTGATTTTTGTACTTGCTGTTTTATTTTCCAATTATTTCTTCAATTGAGAGAAATAAAATAGTAGGAATTCTCTTATCCCATTCGGAAGGATATCATACTCATAACTATCCATGACTGTTTATGTCTCTAGCATGACCACTTGATGAAATGTGGAGGGAAGTGGGATAAATGGCCGATACTACTGGAAGGATTCCTCTCTGGCTGATAGGTACTGTAACTGGTATTCCTGTGATCGGTTCAATGGGCATTTTCTTCTACGGCTCATATTCTGGGTTGGGCTCATCCCTGTAGTAATCGGATGAACCAGATTATAGACATAAAAGAGTAAGAACTCAACAGGACCTTTCCCCTCAAATCAGACAAACAAAGAGGGGAAAGGTCCTGTTGAGTTCTTACTCTTCGAGCAATACTTTGACCCGTTCCATATGAGTTGTAAGTTCATCCAGTGAACATAATCATAACATAATATTTGTAGAAATGACAAAATGGATCCTTTGCTCCGATGTTTTAAACCCCCCATCCCTTTGTTTCTGATGATGTTTTTGAAGAATCGGATCCGGTGATTGATTCATAGTATCTCTTCCGAAGCAAGAAGAAAGAAGGAATCAATCGATTTTCTGGATGACACAATATGGATTTATTCCAGATGAGGCACCCTGCAAATCATTTCTATACTAATGGAAGCTTACTCTATAAAAAAAAATCAAATTGGAACTATGATGAGATAATAAATAAGGATTTTAATATGCGCAAAAATCCAAGATTTCTGCTTTTTTGACCCGGAGCATTAAGACTCTTTTGCTTGAATGAGTCTTTTTTTTTTATAAGTTCATTGAAAAAATTCTATTTGCTCAATGAATTAACCTCCCCCCCGCTTTTTTTTCTGTCCACTACTTCTTCTGAATCCAAACAAAGAAGTTGTGATAGACCCGCAAAATATTCCTATTTTGCTTTTACGAATGGGAACAAGAATCATTATTATTTCGACACAACAAAAGGGCGAAAGATTCCTTTTCTTTTGTGGAAGATTAGGAAGACAAGATGAGTAATCCCCCTAGAACTATTTGTTCCTTTCATTTATCCCTTGTATTCTCCTCCCACTTATGCCTATTTATTATATATTTTAATATATTACTATATTAGAATTAGTAATATTTAGAATAGAAACTATTGATGCATTCCATGGCATTTACAATCTGGCAGGCAATAGGAGACCCGGCATAGTCACGCCACTCCCATTTTTTTTTTGAAAAAAAAAAGTCGTTTTGTCTTCTTCGGAATGTACATACTATTACTAGTAATGGGATACAAGTAATTCCCGACATCGCGCAGAAAAAGAAAAACAGTATAAACAAAGCAAACAAAAGGCTTTTCATGATTTTTTTGATCATACAACATATCTTTTTACCAACTTGCTGTTGAGGAATCCCTGGATCTAGAAATTCATTTCGGCCAATTGAACCTTCTCAAATTGTTTCTTTTTCAGAACCAAAAAGATTTGTGCCAGAATAACAGATGCCAAGAAGAACAGAAGCCCTTGGACACGTAATGGATCTTGAAGTACTATTTCTGCATCTCCCTGACCAAATCCACCCACATTGGGATTACTCGTTAATGGTTGATCAAGCTTGATGTATTCGCCCTCTGAAACAAGAAGTTCTGGTCCTGGAGGTATAATATCAACCGCTTGGTGCCCATCCGAGGCATCCGCTATGGTTATTTCATATCCCCCTTTTTCTTTACGTACTATTTTGCTTACTAGACCTGCTCCTGTAGCATTATATACTGTATTGTTACTCTTGCTCCCATCGGGATAAATCTGACCCCTTCCCCTGTTTCCACCTACATATATGGGATATTTTAAAAAGTGAACCTCTTTCTTCGTAGCAGGGTCTGGGGAAAGAATGGGGAAGACGATTTCACTATATTTCTGACCAGGAACAGGACCTATCACAAGAATATTTCTTTTAGTGGGACGATAATTCTGAAAAGACAGATTACCCATCTTTTCTTTCATCTCGGGAGAAATACGATCAGGGGGGGCTAATTCGAATCCCTCGGGTAAAATAAGAACAGCTCCCACATTCAACCCCCCCCTCTTACCATTAGCAAGAACTTGTTTCAGTTGCATATCATAAGGGATTCTAACAACTGCTTCAAATACAGTATTGGGAAGCACAGCTTGTGGAACCTCAATATCCACAGGCTTATTAGCCAAATGGCAGTTGGCACATACAATACGCCCAGTGGCTTCTCGTGGATTTTCATAACCCTGCTGCGCAAAAATGGGATATGCATTTGAAATGGATATCCGAGTTATTACATATATCATGATCAATACAGAAATTATCAATACAGAAATTGATCGAGTCATCTGTTTCTTTACCCAAGAAAAGGTGTTTCTATTTTGCATGGTCCAATCATTGATCTCGGAAATTTCTACAATAAATTAGGTGGGTAGCTAGTATAGTTCCCTATCCACGATTCTGTCATTGTACTGGAATATAGAATGGACGGGTGGAAGTATAAAAAATGGGTAAGGCTTTGAATGATTTGTTTATGTATGAAGTGACATTGAGTTCTTCATTCATTCATTGAATGATAAATCACTACAAGTGAAGGAGATACACGATTTAAAAAAAGGAAGATCCAATATTTCAAAATTGTATCTATAATGACTGGAAAAGTGGAAACGAGACCGGATATAACTTGCTCATTATGAGCAAATCCAAAATTTTGGTAGACCAAACCAATCATTAGTTCCCAACCATGGGGCGAGTGGAATCCGATACACAAATCAGTTAATAAAAGAATAGAAAAAGCTTTTATTGTATCGCTTAAGTTATAGAGGAACTCCTGAACCCAAGAATTAAGAATGACAAGTTCTTCATTACCCAGAATAGAATAAGCACTTAGAATAGTGAAACAGATTATATTTGTTGAGAAATGCAAAATGAGATGGATATGATCCTGATTGTGCATTCTGACCAATTGTATCGTTTCTTTGTAGATTCCTATACGAAGCTTTTGTATATGTGTCCCCGAATACTCCTTTATCATTTCGTCCAACAGGAACAGTTCTTCTAATTCTATGAATCTTTCTAGAACTTTCTTCTCTTGAATATCATTCAAAAAAGTTTCGGACTGCCTGGTATTGCACCAATTTATAACCCAAGATTCAAGACTTTTATTAAATGAGAGAGAGATCCCCCATGGCAGAAATACTATAGATGCAAGATATGGGAAGGGAGTCAATGCTTTCCTTTTTGGCACTTTCAATCTGTGAATTGTTAATGAACCTGGTTGATTCGTTGACTCTGTCTGATATTTCTATGAAGCACAAGTTCTATAACAAGGTATTGTGTAATTGTTTAGTCCTTAGCTCTAGAAAGAATATAGAATAAGGGTCCATTTCGAATGAAGAGATAATAAAATATTGTTTCCAGATATCTCAATTGGTCAAATTCAGACCAATTACATCTTCATTTGTTGCTTTCGAAGAATGCCCGAAAGAACCACTTGAAGTAACAAACATGAATATTATTCGGATTTCGAGACGGAAGAGCCCCCCTTGAATCAATCAATTATTTCAAAATGTTTCACTGATTATCCACAGCCCAGGAGAGGGGGTATCTCTGAAAAATACGGATGATGAAGCTGGCGAAACGGGAAATCAATTGGATGGTTATGAGAGATCCAATCATTTAGTCATCAAGGAACAAAGAAAAGGATAAAAAGAAAGATCGATTCACAAAAGAGAGAGAATTGACAAGATATGATCCATCTGTATCTAACGTATCCATTCGAAATATTGGGCCTCAAAATAGGAATTATTTACTCTGAAATGTTCTGATATATGTGATGAATACATACTTATTAGACTTGTTACGAATATGAAAGAATTGAGTTGAGTTCCATACGCATGAAAAGTGGACAAAAATGGCTTCTTATTATGGTTGTTCCGTATACGTCCACACGCTCTATTCTTTGGGTCACAGCAGTATTACCAATGGAATGGGGGAAATAGAATCTAACAAGTTTTGCTTGAGCGAGCGCTCGGAAAGGAAAAAAGATGAATATCAATTCTCTTCCAAATTTTATGAAAAAGAGGATTACAGGGTTCCGGTTCCCTCCCTCATGCTGAGAAAGCATTCATTCCTCGCTCGGTTCATTTCAAAATACTTCAATTGGTACGCGCAAGAAATAGGCCCATTCAGCAGCTTTTTGTTCAATTTCTAGTGGACTTAAATTCTCATCAGTACGAGTCAAGGGAATGTCTCCCCGACCTCTGATTTCCATATAAAGGACACGGCGAGGATAAAGACCCTCTTTCACTTTCATTCTGATCGACCGGATATCTCTCATACGGAATCGAAGGAAGATGCGGCGATTTATTCCAGGAAACCCCCAACGAAAAATGCACACTATTCCTTCTTTTCTATCGAATCTGTCATAACCACTACCTACATTCCACGAAATTGTGCACCACAAATAGGAGCTAATGAACAGACCTGCGATACCATAGAAACACATCACGATACCTTGTGGAAAAAAAAGGATTTGCTGAGACGGGAATAAGGATATCAGATTCCGACCAAGATAACTGGAGATTCCAACCAATAAGAAGCCTATTGACCCTGAAAAAAGGATACATGCCCAGCAGAAATTACTTGTTTTTCGAGAACCCGTTATAAGTTCTATCCATATACGTTCTGATCGCCAGTTCATACTAGATCCAGTTGCATTCTATTGGAATTGAGAGAATAACCCCAATCAATTTGATTTTTTTTGTTCTTGCTCCCAAAGTAACTCTCATCAACTAGCACTGTGAACCATCAGGAGTAATTCATCAAATTGGTTATTTTTATAAAATAAAAAAGATCCCCTTCATATGATCCCACTATGTCTGGATATATCTACATATATATCCATTTATATTCCAGATATTCGATCTATTTTAAAACAGCTATATCCGCATACACATGCATTTATCCATATTTCTTGTATCCACATGCATAACAGCCCCTTCATTTGTGTTTGGAGGCAGCCATATGTCGTATGTCGTACTATTTCCACTAAATAGATATCTGTATTACGATCCAAGGGTTGAAAGAAATTGATGAGATTGGGTCCCATCAGTCTAGACAATCTTGTTTTTTTGAACATGAAGAGATAAAGAAGCCATTGCAATTGCCGGAAATAATAGGCCTACTAAAGGCACAAAAATAGAGGGTAAGTTAAGATCTGTCATAGAATGGGTGCCTCGATTTAATATTTGTACCTGTTATAAAGATATCTATCATAAGTATATCTATTATAAGTATTATAAGTATATTATAAGTGCAAGGAATTTAGAACGAAATGAGTGTACCTATTCATCTTTCTCCACGAAATATATGTATGAGAATCTACTTTATTATTCTTGTTCCCCCGCCCCTATCTTCTAAGAAAGGAATTTCTTACGAGTTCCTGAAAAATTCGTTAGAATTCGATCCAACAGGGATTCATAGTGAAAAATAGAGGGCTCCCAGGAGGTATAGAAATATGCAAGACTTCTATCTATTAATTAGAATAATTAGAACATCTGATACGTACGAAGAAAACACAAAATGATTTTTGATTTCCTTAATTACACGGAACGAAGAATCAACTATTTTATCCTGTTGATAGAGGGTTCCTGATTAGGAATCAGGAATAGAGCGAGGTAGGATAAAAAAAAAGATCTGGAGGAAAAAAAAAAGTCATTTAGAACTTATGTGAGAAAAGAAACCCCCATTCTTGTTATTTCGATTCCGATGAACTAAATACTTGTTCGCTACAAATAACTGAACCTAGCGCTCTACTTTTATTTGTATTTGTTTATTTGATTCAAGGGAAAGAACCCGTGGAGCTGAAATAACTCACTTGGAACACCTTTTAAAGGATTACGTGGTACGATTAGATCGAATAAGCCCTTATGGAATAAATACTCAGCCGCTTGTGAACCCTCGGGTATTGTCTTCTTCAATGTTTGTTCAATTACTCTTTTACCCGCAAATGCAATGTAGGCATTGGGTTCGGCAATAATTATATCTCCCAACATACCAAAGCTGGCTGTCACTCCACCGGTTGTAGGAGAGGTAAGGATTGATACATAGAATAACTTTTTATTTGATTGATAATTATATAAAGCGGAAGATATTTTAGCCATTTGCATCAAGCTCAAACTTCCTTCTTGCATGCGTGCTCCTCCAGAAGCACACACTATAATAACTGGGAGAGATCTATTAGTAGCACACTCGATCAAACGGGTGATTTTCTCACCTACTACGGATCCCATACTACCTCCCATGAACTGAAAATCCATAACCCCAATGGCTATTGGAATACCATTTAGTTGGCCTATGCCTGTTTGAACAGCCTCAGTTAAACCTGTCGTTCTTTGAAAAAAATCGATACGATCTCTATAAGGTTCCTCCTCAGAATGAAATTCAATAGGGTCCATAGAGATCATGTCTTCATCCATAGGATCCCAAGTGCCCGGATCAATCGAAAGTTCGATTCTATCTGAACTACTCATTTTCAAATAATATCCACATCGTTCACAAATATTCATTTTTGACCTAAAAAATTTCTGATAATTCAATCCATAACAATTTTCGCATTGAACCCACAAACGTCCATATTTTGTATTTATATCGAAATCACTGCCATTAATGCTAGTTCTTATACTCGAACTCTCACTGTCACTACCACTTAAACTCTCACTACAAATGTCACTATAAATGTCACTATCAATACTGATTTCAGAATGAAGATAACTATCAATGCAACTATTAATGTGATTATTCCAACTATATTGAGTATCATACATGTAACGATCATAGTTGCGATTGTAACTCTTAGGCCCACTATTCAGATAACTAGAAAAAGAACGTTTATTCAAATAACTAGAAAAAGCACTTTCTAGTTCACTCAGAAAGTAACTATCATTGTGAATCTCAAAAATCTGATTTTCAATATCAAAATATACGGAATAACTGTCACCATTACTATCCCTAACCAAAAAAGTGTCATCAGAGATGAAACTCCAAATGCCCCTGACACCGAATAAATGATCAACATTACTACAACTATAACTGCCATTATCACTCCAACTATGAATGTTTTTATCTATACCATTTATAATGGGGGTTTCACTTCCACTGGCATTTCCAATAGGACCAAGACTGTCCGCTGATTTACTTAACCCACACTTGTGTTCTAACTCCTCGTTAGACAACATCGAATTGAACCACCATTTTTCCATAGAATATTCCTGCCTCCTGTTTGAAAATACAATAGATGAATAGTCATTCGATGAATAATCATTTTCCTATTTCATTTCCTATCGGAATAAGCATA